TAGACCAGCACCAACTCTTCGATATATTTCTTGCTGGAAGTATCCTTGATCCCATTGATAACGAGTGGGACCAAATAATTCAATGGGGGTAGTTGCTGAACCATACCACATAGTTCCAGCAACAACAAAAGCTGCAAAAAAGACAGCAGCGATGCTACTGGAAAGGACGGTTTCAATATTTCCCATACGTAACCCTTTGTATAGACGTTGAGGCGGACGGACACTAAGATGAAATAGGCCTGCTAATATGCCTAATGTCCCTGCTGCAATATGATGAGAGGCTATTCCTCCCGGAACAAAAGGATCAAAACCTTCCACACCCCATGCTGGATTTACAGATTGTACCCTTCCGGTTAGTCCATAAGGATCGGACACCCATATTCCAGGACCATACAATCCAGTTACATGAAAAGCGCCAAAGCCAAAACAAGCCACCCCTGAGAGAAATAAATGAATTCCAAAGATCTTGGGCAAGTCCAAAGAGGGTTTTCCTGTACGTTCATCACAAAATATTTCTAGATCCCAATACACCCAATGCCAGATAGCTGCTAAGAAGCACAAGCCCGAAAACACAATATGCGCCCCAGCCACACCCTCATAACTCCAAATACCCGGATTCGTTACAGTTCCTCCTGTGATACTCCAACCACCCCATGAATTGGTTATTCCTAAACGCGTCATGAAAGGTATAACGAACATACCTTGTCTCCACATTGGATCGAGGACGGGGTCAGAGGGATCAAAAACTGCTAATTCATATAGAGCCATCGAGCCGGCCCAACCAGCAACCAAAGCTGTATGCATTATATGGACAGACAGCAAACGACCGGGATCATTCAATACGACGGTATGAACACGATACCAAGGCAAACCCATGGAAATACCCCTTTATCAACGAAAAATAGACACTATGTAACTTTATTGCACTGAAAAAAAAAACTATGTCACGGACCTCCCCTTTTCAGTGGATTGTCTCGGGTAAAGGATTAACATTTTTTCTATTCTTTTAGTAATAATGTAACAATTCTGTTTGTAGGAACCAAGGGAAGCAGATCTATTCTATACCCGATAAGTAACAATACGCAACGGGGGGTTGACCCCTTTTTTCTATGAGCGAATGCATACATATTTGTTCATCATTCAAAGGGCCTATTCGTAAGAATTTGACTTTATTCATTTTCATTTTGTCTTCCTTTATTTAGTTTTTTTATGAACTTATCGAATCTACGCATAAAAAATACGATAAAGCCCAATATTATTAATATTAAGACAATAAATTCATTGTTACGCTTTCACATCAAAGTGAAATAGAGTATTTAATTTTTTTCTTTCACTTAATGCCTATTGGTGTTCCAAAAGTTCCTTTTCGAAATCCTGGGGAGGACGATTCAATTTGGATTGACGTATAGTGCGACTTGTCAGATATATTGGGTCATATGGGATTTCCCCGTTCTCCCCCCCGATCGGGATATCCTCTGTTTCGCCCAAGAAAGATTGATTAACTCATCAAAAATTTGGAGCGTGAAGTGCAATGAAGTGCAATTCGATCTATGCTTTACTTTGGGGGTATCCAAATTAATATTATCCCATTAGAATAATTTATGGTTGGCTTGTTTGGACCAATAAAATGAAGTATCCAGGCTCCGTTTAGAAAAACCCAATTGGTAATATATCTATGATTACTACTTGTATCCTATTTATTCTATTTATAAATAGAAGTAGAAGTAATTTCAAACTGCTAATCATAATCAATTGAATAATATGATGAATACGTCAAATATTAGGCTAGGCGGAAGACGTGAAATGAACGGAAAAAAAAAGAAGTTGTAGCAAAAAGGCGCGGTATGGGGGCATTTGCCCTATATGTGCAAATAAAAATCGGGCAGATCTTTACTCGGAGTAGAGCACAAACCTAAAAGAATTGAAGAAGACCATTCAGGAACAAGAAAATGTCATCGTGATTTGAATTGGATCTCGATGAAAGAATACATCAATGAGAAGTTAGTTTGATAAGTTTAATGAATTATTTTTTAGAGGTAAACGAGTCAAAACTCATCTTTCTTGAAAAATGGAGGAAAAGCCCTTCGTTAGAATAGAAGTTAGAAAGTACTCACTATCAAAAAAAGGAGGGCTGGAATCTACACATTGATTCTTTTTTTCGCGATTTTTGTTGAACCGTATGCATCAAAAGGTGCATGTACGGTTCCGATGGGGTAGAATTTTATCCTAATCAACCGACTTTATCGAGAAAGATTACTTTTTTTAGGTCAAGATGTTGATAGCGAGATCTCGAACCAACTTATTGGTCTTATGGTATATCTCAGTATAGAGAGTGAGACCAAAGATTTGTATTTGTTTATAAACTCTCCCGGCGGATGGGTAATACCCGGAATAGCTATTTATGATACTATGCAATTTGTGCGACCAGATGTACAGACAGTATGCATGGGATTAGCCGCTTCAATGGGATCTTTTATCCTGGTCGGAGGAAAAATTACCAAACGTCTAGCATTCCCTCACGCTCGGCGCCAATGGGATTTTTATTTGAAAGAAAAAAGAAAACTATGCCTTCGCCATATGAAATATGAATATTAAGCAATAATAGCATGGCATTTCGAATTCGATATAAGAAAATTTTTTTATTGTTTTTTTTTTTTAACATTTTAACATTAGATTATGTATCGAAACATTAGTATGAGATATTAAGGGTATTCCGTTTTTATCTTATCTATCGGGACCTATTTCAGCGTCACAAACTTTTTTGTTTTCACACCGGAGGGCTCTTAACACTATTTATGTTATGAAAGAGTACGAAAAAAAAATTCTATTATTTTTTTATTTTAATTTGAAAAAAAAAAAGAAACTTTGGGATTGCTAAATCATCGATGAAATAAAGCAACGGAGCCACCATAGTATTTTTGTTTTTTAACTCCTCCAGGGGAAGGGTGGTTATTGGATCATTTACCGATCTAGGCCTGAGAAATTCTATATTTTTTTTTTTCGATGAAAGGTCAAAGTGAATTCTATTGTGGAGCCGTATGCAATGCGCAAACAATGCCTGTACGGTTGTTCAATTCTATCTTTTTTTCTTATTATTCGTTATCTCTTCTCGTCGCCTTATCATGCGAGATAGAGTAACCATTGATTATCTTATATCATCAGGGTAATGATTCATCAACCTATTGCTGGTTTTTATGAGGCACAAATAGGAGAATTTGTCCTGGAAGCGGAAGAACTACTGAAACTTCGAGAAATCCTCACAAGGGTTTATGCACAAAGAACGGGCAAACCCTTATGGGTTGTATCCGAAGACATGGAAAGGGATGTTTTTATGTCAGCAACAGAAGCCCAAGCTCATGGAATTGTTGATCTTGTAGCAGTTGCATAAAAAATAGCCGTAATTTCACGCAAATCGCGGTTTGCTATTTTCTTTCTTACCAGGGTTTAATGTTCTTTTAATATTCTATTAATATAGAAATAATTCAGAATCATCCGGTTAGGATCGATCTAAACCAGCCCATTATGCATATGATTCAACATGCCAACTATTAAACAACTTATTAGAAACACAAGACAGCCAATCAGAAATGTCACCAAATCCCCCGCCCTTGGGGGATGCCCTCAGCGCCGAGGAACATGTACTAGGGTGTATGTGCGACTCGTTCAAATCGTGGGTTCGGATAAAAGAAAGGAAACCTTTTTCCACTGTCCGCGGGATCAGTACGGACAAATAGGATAGAATGGAAGAAACCCCTTCACTATCTAAAAAAAAAAAAAGATCTATCATGTCCTTCTATTGTGTATCAAATTTATGGTTTCCATTAGTGCAAATTAAATCACCTCAATTTTCAATTTAAAATGAGAAAGAATTCCCCATTGGTAGCAAATGATTATCTGTTAAGCAGGGGAAATCTTATTTCAATTAAAAGGCCGAAAAATTATGCCCCTACTCTTGCAAGAACGGACTAACAGGGTCAGCCAATCAGCTAATCTTCCTAATTAAATACCGTTACTGTATAGATAGATCTCGTTGTGAAAGACCTATTACTGGATAATTCATAGGTAGAGCCAAAAGGTATGAACTGTACAAGTTAGCAATAGCATTGATTAAATGATTAAATGAGAAAAGAGGCTCCGGTGTATAGAGAAGACCTCACCGTTTAAGAAATAACCATAGAAACGATGGAACCCACTATTTCTTTATCCATTTCTATTTATTACTTTTTTACTATGTTTTCGTTTGATACCTAGTATCAATACAATTTTTTTTCTAGGCGAAATGCCTAGAAAAAAAAAAAAAAGAAAAAAATCGTGGTTGGGAAGGTTATAGTAGCAAAAGCCTTTGGAATTATTATTTTATACATTGGAAGAATACGTTTTGTTAGTATAGAAAGGGGAAAAGAATAACAAAAAGAAAGGAATTTTATTAGTTATTCATCAAAGTTTCGTTTATTCAATGACCAGAATTAGACGAGGATATATAGCGCGGAGGCGTAGAACAAAAATTCGTTTATCCGCATCAAGCTTTCGCGGGGCTCATTCAAGACTTACTCGAACTATTATTCAACAAAAAATAAGAGCTTTGGTTTCGGCCCATCGGGATAGAGATAGGCAAAAAAGAAATTTTCGTCGTTTATGGGTCACTCGAATAAATGCAGTAATTCGAGAAAAGGGGGTATCCTATAGTTATAGTCGATTAATAAACAATCTGTACAAGAGACAGTTGCTTCTTAATCGTAAAATACTTGCGCAAATAGCTATATTAAATAAGAATTGTCTTTATATGATTTCCAATGACATTAGATAGAAAATAAGGAAATTGGAAGGAATCCATCGGAATGTTTTACATGGAATTCCCTGGAGAATGAATTCCGAGAAGGTAGAATAGAAATTAGTATGATAAAATAAGATACTATATGATCAAGTAGTCAAATTGAGTAAAAACATTCAATAAAAAAATATTTCTTCTTTTTCCCCAATTCGTGTTTTTTCTTACAAGACGACAATCAAATCTGGATTTTAAGATTTCTCGAACAAAACATCAATTTACGTTTGAGTTCGGATTCTAATTTTGATTAAATTGAAGAGTAAGCCTTTTTTTCTGATTCTAAGACCAGAAGTTCTAGCGACCAACTCGTTTTTTTTCAAATTGTTTTTCATTATTAAGAAAAGGTAACGAAGATAAAATACGGGCTTGTTTTATAGCAATAGTAATTAATCGTTGTTGTTTTAAAGTCAATCTATTCACCCGTCTAGATAATATTTTTCCTTGTTCACTAATAAATCGACTGATTAAACTCATATTTCTATAATCAATTCGATCCCCCGATTGGATCGGGGGCAAACGCCTACGAAGGGGTCGCTTGGACTTAAGAAAAAGTCGCTTGGATTTATCCATGGTTTGTTTATTCCTTATTTCGAAAATCCTATTTCGTTCGATCGGATCAAAAATAATAATGATTTAGAATTAAGAAATAGGATTTTGCTTGTTTATATTTAACTATTAAATATAAAATTTATATATTTTTATATATTTAATATAATTCTAATTTTATAACTATATCATAAATATATCTTAACATATTATATGTTAATATGTCATTTTTCATCTTCCTTGTAAAGGCGATACGCGGGTGATCGCTTTCATCTATTTCTTTATCTCCCCGTGAATCGTATGCTTGTAACAATAGGGACAGAATTTTCTCAATTCCAATCGACTAGGCGTATTGTGTCGATTCTTTTGAGTAATATATCTGGAAATGCCGGTTGATTTCTTATTACCATTGTTTCGAACACAACTGGTACATTCCAAAATAACCCTTACTCGGACATCTTTACCCTTGGCCATGAACCTCCTTTGGGTTTTTTATTCACTCAACTCTTCTATTTTCCGATCCGAAGCGAAGAAGAAAGGAACGAAAAAAAATAGAAGTTGCTAACTCGAAATCAAATCTCGAAATCAAATTATGAAAGATTTCGTTGCAACCAATATAGTAATAATAAGTAATACAATGATTTGAAACTATATTGAAATTAGAAGTTTAGATTAGAATCGCAGTACAGTATTTCATTTAAGCATCTTTTATGATACTCTTGCCCTAACCACATTCCACTTCCGTGTTCTTAATTGAAGTTAATTTACTTGAAGCGGGGGCCCGCGTTCCGAGTTTCGCTGAGGTTGAATCCACTTTTATTCTTTTTCTTTTATAAAAAAAAAAGAGGAGGGGGTAGTAGTCACAGATATTTAATTGTATCTCTAATCTTCTTCACCCTACCCCCGTGCTATGTTAATAACTAGAATGAAAAAAAAGGGAATGTCAACGCATCTGGGAAAAAGCGATTGATCTCTATCAATAGACCTGCTAAAGACCCGAACCATAGGGTACTTATTACTGGCGCCACGGATAGATATGTTTTTAGATCTCGCATTTAAAATCCTCCTTCTTTATTGTAATAAATAATGTTTATTGTAATACATAATGGTAATAATACATATATGATCAGATGTATATGTAGTTAAAAGCCACTTGCATTTGGTTTGTGCACGGAATCCCTAATTCAAAGTGAAATGTACAACGATTTGATAGATAAGATTTTCCTTTTCTTAAAAGAACAAAATATGTCCTTTTCCGCTCGAGTATTCACGAAATTCACGGCGGGTTTCATATTTTTTTTTTCCTATATATGTATAAGTTTATTATTATATGATATGAGACCAAAAAGACGAAATAGCAAGATAAGTTGTGTATATCAATGGAGAAAATGAAATAAGTATATGGAAAAGAAGACGGGGATTCTCTACAATTACATTGTAAACCAATTGAAAGGGATGTAGCGCAGCTTGGTAGCGCGTTTGTTTTGGGTACAAAATGTCACGGGTTCAAATCCTGTCATCCCTACCTATTACTTCGCCTCTGAGCAATAACTAGGGATCAATTGAGATCAATTAAAATCGGACATGACATACCGAATCTTTCATTTTTATCATATTCTATATCGATGTATTGAAGTTAAAAAAAAAAAAATAAAGAATTTTTTTCCTTACAGTCTTTTTTTTGTGATAAGAAAGCGCTCTTAGTTCAGTTCGGTAGAACGTGGGTCTCCAAAACCCAATGTCGTAGGTTCAAGTCCTACAGAGCGTGATTCTGCTCTTGTTTTGTTAGGTCGAAAATTATACGGAAAAAATGGAACAGCAATCTTAATTTGACCTCCTCCTTTCTTGAATCTGCAGGAGGTCAAAAAAGCAAGGTGTTAATTAATCAAAGGTCCAACTGATCACCACGTCTGTATTGTAAATACGCAGTTACGAATAATCCAGCCAAAGTAATAGGAATTAGACCTAAAACGATTCCAAATAGCAAAACTTCAATCATTTCAATTTGTTTGAAAAGGGGAAAAAGAGAGGTAATATTTATCCTTAAATATTAATCCATATTGCACATAAATCTCAATAAGCAATAATTGGAAATTGATACGGTAAGGAACTAGAGAATAGATAGA